TAATAATATAATTAATAATATAAATAATAATATAATATATATCTAATATATAATATATATCTAATATCTAATTCTAATAATCTACTAATAATCTAATAGTAATTAAGTAATTATTTATTAGTAATATATATTAGACATACATCAAAATTAAATAGCACTCTAAATTCTATATTTTTTCTCCACACCCACTTGTATGCATTTCGATCCATCAAAAATAATTGCAAGACCAACTGATTGAATTCCTGATTTTTTATATCTCTTTTTATGCTTATGTATATGTATCCGGAAGGCCATCTAAAGAATTAATGTAAGAAGAATAGTGTGTGCATATATTATAATACCATCATATATATATATATACCATAATTATACATATCTAATATATATTAAATATTAAATTATTAGTTAGATAATATAATAAATAATAATAAAATAATAATATAAAAAATATATAATTATCTAATTCTAATATTTACTAATATTTAGAATTAAACGAATATAGATAAACTAAACTAAGTCAAGGTATTTTTTTTTTTTCAGCTTTTGCAAAACGATCACAATTGATAGAATTATATTATTCAGTAAAGTACTAAATTAGTAATATTAATATTCCTATCTCTAAAGCCCACTCCTTCCCCATACTACAAGTGAAAGAGAAAATGTAAACACTACCATTAAAGCAGCCCAAGCGAGACTTACTATATCCATGTGAATGATGTCCCTTATCTCTATGAAATGAAGTATTTATTCCATTATTAATTCATAATTATAGTGGAATCAATGGTGCAGAGTCAAAATAGGATTCTTAATTACGGCTAGTGATGAAACAATTTTACGAATCCACTCGTAAAAAGGTCCTTTATTTCTTAGTCAATAGATTCTATTGAAATTGAAAGAATTGGAAAATTGTAAATAATAAAATAAAATATAAAAATATATAAAAAAAATATAAAATTAAATAAAATATTAAATATTTAAAATTTAAATATTAAATTAAATATTAAATATATAATATTATAATATATTATAATATATATATATAATATATATTATTATTATATTTATATTATTATTATAATATTATATTTATATTTTATATTATTTTATATATTATTATTATTATATTATTATATATATAAATATATAAATATATATAAGATAGATAATGAAATAGAAGAAAAAAAAAAAAATAAGAAAAGAAGAATAACCATTTTTATTTCATTTTTGAGCACTCAGAGCCTATCCTGAGTTTGGATACAAAGTATCCTCGCTCAGTTCTTTCCACATCTTTAACCTTAGGAATCCTTGGATACCAAGATTTACGACTTCTTATTTTCATAGTTCTGATGCCCAGAATAGAATGAATTATCATTATTTCTTTTATTTGGTTCAATTCAGAATAGCCCAAACCAATGCATTAATAAGATTGGATTGCTTCAGACTTATTGGTATCTGTTTGAGCCACACTCAGAAACCAGATTTTTATCAATTTTGATAAAAAAGATGACAGTCTTTTATAGGACCTACGGGTTCTCAAAATCAAGTATCGACAGATCTAGTCCCTTGCCTATGCTTTTGCGGGGCAAGAATTTGTCAAGTTCGATCAGCAGGATTAAAAACTTCCAAGTCTTTTTTTGTTGATCAGGCGACACCCAGATTTGAACTGGGGATAAAGGATTTGCAGTCCCCCGCCTTACCACTTGGCCATGTCGCCAAATTCCATTTGTATTCCCTTAATGGATGAAAAATCCAATTGATTTACGACTAATTATTATCAATTACAATTATAATATTCTAATATTATATTCTAAATATTAATATTTTAATATTAATTATAATATTATATGTGTATATGTAAACCCCAGAACAGTGTAAACTACAGAGCTGGAATTTTTATACGTGGATACCGAATGAATAAAAAATAGACATTATGATTTTTGATCGAGTGCGACTTGACCTATGTTGCACCAAGTTCAATTATGAGAAAAGATGCGATATATGGATAGCTATATCGGCATGTGCCGGTATGTACTTCCTAAAGATTACTCCTATGAGTATTACGTACGCAATTCAATTGTATTTTATAAATTCTACTACCAAAAAAGATTTGCGAATTACTTTTTGAGCGTTTGTGCTAAAAATAGTTAAACTCTATGCTATTCCTGATTCTTCTGTTTTTATCTCATTCATAGAGAGCAGATTGATTCCCAAATTCATTTCTTTTTTATTTTTTGTACCCTGATCGTAATATCATAATAAAAGAATTGGGTAGAAATTGGATCAATTTTCTTATCCGATACCGATAAAAGACTCCGTCAACCTAAGTGACAGAATTTTTTCCCAGGAATGCTTTATCAATTTTAATTTCTTTCTATTTGTACCTGGCTCAAATTCGAACTTGCGTAAAAAATGCCCTCCATTTCTCTGTCTTGCTTCCGTTCATACGTATGATATATATGGATAGAGTTGGCTAAAATTTTATGTGATTCAGTAAACAGAATACCCATTCCATCATTGCTAGATCGATCGGTATGGTTCGATGAATAGTGAGCTAAGCCAATAATGGGATTTTTTCAATAAAGAGGAAACTTCAGATTAAGATGCTCCAGAATGGAAATGAAGGAATGTCCACAATACCTGGATTTAGTCAGATACAATTTGAGGGATTTTTTAGGTTCATTAATCAGGGCTTGGCGGAAGAATTTCATAAGTTTCCAAAAATTGAAGATAGAGATCAAGAAATTGAATTTAATTTATTTGTGGAAACATATCAATTGGTAGAGCCCTTGATAAAAGAAAGAGATGCTGTATATGAATCACTCACATATTCTTCTGAATTATATGTACCCGCGGTCTTAATTTGGAAAACCGATAGAAATATGCAAGAACAAACAGTTTTTATTGGGAACATCCCTATAATGAATTCTTTTGGAACCTCTATAGTAAATGGAATATACCGAATTGTGATCAACCAAATATTGCAAAGTCCTGGTATTTACTACCGTTCAGAATTGGAACATAACGGAATTTCTGTCTATACCAGTACTATAATATCGGATTGGGGGGGAAGGTCAGAATTAGAAATTGACAGAAAAGCAAGGATATGGGCCCGTGTAAGTAGAAAACAAAAAATATCTATTCTAGTTCTATCATCAGCTATGGGTTCGAATATAAGAGAAATTCTAGATAATGTTTGTTACCCTGAGATTTTCTTGTCTTTCCCGAATGAAAAAGAGAAAAAAAAGATTGGGTCAAAAGAAAATGCTATTCTGGAGTTTTATCAACAATTTGCTTGTGTAGGGGTAGGGGGAGATCCGGTATTTTCTGAGTCCTTATGCAAGGAATTACAAAAGAAATTTTTTTACCAAAGATGTGAATTAGGAAAGATTGGTCGACGAAATATAAACCGGAGACTGAATCTTGATATACCCCAAAACAATACATTTTTGTTACCACAAGATCTATTGGCTGCTGTGGATCATTTGATTGAAATGAAATTTGGAATGGGTATACTTGACGATATGAATCACTTGAAAAATAAACGTATTCGTTCTGTCGCAGATCTATTACAGGATCAATTCGGATTGGCTCTTGTTCGTTTAGAAAATGCGGTTCGAGGAACTATATGTGGAGCAATCAGGCATAAATTGATACCGACTCCTCAAAATTTGGTAACTTCAACTTCATTAACAACTACTTATGAATCGTTTTTTGGCCTACACCCTTTATCTCAAGTTTTGGATCGAACTAATCCGTTGACACAAATTGTTCATGGGCGAAAATGGAGTTATTTGGGTCCTGGGGGATTGACGGGGCGAACTGCTAGTTTTCGGATACGAGATATTCACCCGAGTCACTATGGACGTATTTGCCCAATTGACACGTCCGAAGGAATCAATGTTGGACTTATTGGATCATTAGCTACTCATGTTAAGGTTGGTTATTGGGGATCTATAGAGAGTCCTTTTTATGAATTATCTGAGAGATCAAAAGAGGCACAGATGGTTTATTTATCACCAAATAGAGATGAATATTATATGGTAGCAGCAGGAAATTCTTTGGCCTTGAATCGGGGTATTCAAGAACAACAGGTTGTTCCGGCTCGATATCGTCAAGAATTCCTGACTATTGCATGGGAAGAGATTCATCTTAGAAGCATTTTTCCTTTCCAATATTTTTCTATTGGAGCTTCCCTCATTCCTTTTATCGAGCATAATGATGCGAATCGAGCTTTAATGAGTTCTAATATGCAGCGCCAAGCAGTTCCCCTTTCTCGTTCCGAAAAGTGCATTGTTGGAACTGGGTTGGAAGGCCAAACGGCTCTAGATTCGGGTATTTCAGCTATAGCCGAACACAAGGGAAAAATCATTTATACTGATACTCACAAGATCGTTTTCTCAAGTAATGGGGATACTCTAAGCATTCCATTAGTTATGTATCAACGTTCCAACAAGAATACTCTTATGCATCAAAAAACTCAGGTTCGGCGGGGTAAATATATTAAAAAGGGACAAATTCTAGCGGGTGGTGCGGCCACAGCTGGTGGGGAACTCGCTTTAGGAAAAAATGTATTAGTAGCTTATATGCCATGGGAAGGTTACAATTTTGAAGACGCAGTACTAATTAGTGAACGTCTGATTTATGAAGATATTTATACTTCTTTTCACATCCGGAAATATGAAATTCAGACTCATGTAACAAGCCAAGGTCCTGAAAGAATAACTAAGGAGATTCCGCATTTAGAGGCTCATTTACTCCGAAATTTAGACAGAAATGGAATTGTTATGCTGGGATCTTGGATAGAAACAGGTGATATCTTAGTAGGTAAATTAACACCTCAGACAGCGAATGAATCATCATATGCCCCAGAGGATAGATTATTACGAGCTATACTTGGCATTCAGGTATCCACTTCAAAAGAAACTTCGCTAAGACTACCTATAGGTGGAAGGGGCCGAGTTATTGATGTGAGATGGATCCGTAGAAAGGGGGGTTCCAAT